CCTTTCCCCAAAAGGTATCCTTTTTTATTTTTGTTCTGATTCAGCATTCCCAGAGCGTCGTGGGATAGATAGTTCTTAATTAGTAACAGTAACAGGAGGTCTTATTTTAAATATATGTATATCTGTGTATGTCCGAATCTCATTAATAACGAATCAAGTTACATATGTAACGGATCCATAATAAAGACTGTAGTTCAGCCTATCTCATAGGTACGAAAAACCCCTAATTCGTTCATCTTATCTTATTAATAAAATTCGAATCGAAAGAACAAGTACTTAAATATTCTCTTTGATCGGTCTTTTTTATCTATCTCACACAAAAAAATAAAATGGGGTTTTTTTTGTCAATCCATTTATCTGCTTTAAATCGTTGATGGTTCAATTCGAAAAGAAACAGATATTTTTTTAATAAAAAGTAAAGTTAAAGTGTTGCATTCATACAATAACATACAATAATAGGTGGGATCTTGCTAAGATTGCTTCAAAAAAATTTTTGCCATCTTTGTATAGACGAAAAAAGGGTATAGATTAATATGTTTATGTATCGACGGAACCAATGACTATTCATGATTCCATAATTGAATCAATTCCATATGGGTTCCAAATTAGAGGAATTTTTTGTTATGGTAAAACTTCGTTTGAAACGCTGTGGTAGAAAGCAACGTGCGACTTGAAGGACACGATCCGTTGTGGATTTTTATTCTTACATCCGCCATCTTTTCTATGACTGAAGGTGCTCTTGACCCGACATCTGTTCTGTTTTCACTAGAATCCTTTTTTTGTTAGGTTGTAATGAATATAGTACATGATGGAGCTCGGGTAGAAAGTATGGATTCATCTTTCAGGGGGCAAGAATCTAGGGTTAATATCAATCAATAAATTGGAACAACTTTGTAAGTATATCATATATATCAATATAGAAATTGAAAGGATCCGATTCAGTCAAGTTTTTAATTCAAAAGTAAAATTTGTTGAAATTGAGAAAAGTCTTTCGATTCAAAGTGTATCACGCGGGAATCGAGCGTTTATATGATTCTTTGATAGAAAGAAATCACAAAAGGGGTATGTTGCTGCCATTTTGTAAGGATTAAGAAGCACCGAAGTAATGTCTAAACCCACTGATTTAAAACAAAAAAAGGATCCCAGAACAAGGAAACACCGTTTTTTCAATTGTCTCAATCTCAATAACTGGATAATAATAAAGATTAAATGAGACAAGCAAGAGGGGGTTAAAGACCATTCAAAAAATGAAATAAATTGCCTAAAGATTTTTTTCTTTTAAGCTCTTTGAGAATTATCCAACTTGAGTTATGGGCACAAATGATTTTTATTTTTTCAGGAAGGAGGAAGAAAAAAATGAGTTAAATCCCATTCTAATTTATTTTATCAACTCCTTTGCCAGAAATTAGAATTCTATACGTAGACAAAACTCCAAATCATTTTTTCTCGAGCCGTACGAGGAGAAAACTTCCTATACGTTTCTAGGGGGGGTCTTGTTCATTTACTTAGATCTATCCCAATGAGCCGTCTATCGAATCGTTGCAATTGATGTTCGATCCCGAAGAGAAGGAAGAGATCTTCGGAACGTAGGTTTTTATGATCCGATAAAGAATCAAAGTTATTTAAACGTTCCTGCTATTCTATATTTCCTTGAAAAGGGCGCTCAGCCCACAGGAACTGTTCGGGATCTTTTAAAAAAGGCAGAGGTTTTTAAGTAACTTGGTCCTAATCAAACAAAATTGAATTAAGGAAATAAAGAAATAGAAAGGGAGAGTAATTCTTATATAAATTTTTGTATTTATATATATACTTTTTCCTTTTTTGGATTCTACTCATATCTATTTTTCATTGCTTCTATAAAATCTCATGTTCTAGAACGACAAAACTCGAGTTGCTTGATCCTAGAAATATAAAATTCTGGGAGTTCCTTCAATTGGTCGGTTTTCGTTGAATACTAATAAGTAATAACCAAGGAATCCTCCCTTTTTTATTCTAGTTACTTATTATTGATTATTGATTCAATCTGATATTTTTTTTCTACTTGGTATTTTTTTATTCCTCTATCTAAACTTTTTTCAGCTATGTAGTGCCAATCCAACACAAGCCCTTTTTTTAATAGTATTGAAAAAAATTCCATTTAGATTTATTTTGTTTTTCCGTTGTATTATTTTCTCAACATTTATATTGACAACAGTGTATCGAACAAATATAATTCATCGTGATAAGTCGATAAATTTATTTTTGTCCGAGCGGTTTGATTTTTACCTTATATTATTCAAATGATGGGATTCCTTGAATTCTCTTTGATATAATAAGAATAGGGGTTTTGATTTAAAAGTCGATAACATAAGAACGAAGAGGTGGTCTATAATTTTTGACATTTATCTATCTTTTTTTTTATTGTATTTACATAAATTCGGGTTGCTAACTCAACGGTAGAGTACTCGGCTTTTAAGTGCGGCTAGGATCTTTTACACATTTGGATGAAGCGAGGGATTCG